GCGTGGGCGTTTAAGTTTGCGTGCAGATCTAGAGGGGTAGCTGTCTAAGGAAAATTAATTCATTAAAGTAGCATGCTTGTATCGGGTGGGTGACCCGTTGAATGTCGTTTAGACCAGGGGGTTTATTAAACTCGGTTTAATAGTCCGTGGGTTTAGGTGCTTCACGTAATGGTCTTGTTTTTGGGGTTTGGCAGGACATTTCATCACGTGTTGTGTGGCATTTTTACGGGGGGGGAGGGGGGGTTTGTAAGAGCATTGCGTGGTGTCTGTGGTGCGTATGCGTATGCGTATGCGTATGCGTATGCGTATGCGTATGCGTATGCGTATGTCCTGCTACCATTAAGTTACTATCACCGGGAATCAATTATGCGGAGGATAGATAGAGCTTATGTCCCTGAACTATTGGTTTCCGCCCTTCTGTAATTCTGTGTCCTGTGGCAATTGACTTTCATGCCCCGGTTAGACTTCGGGTCAGTCCTGATTGTTAGTTTGAAGTCCAGCTACAATTTATTTGACTGTGTTAAGGCCTTTGACGGCCATAGGTGAGTCCAAGCATCCCCCAAAAATTAAAAGATACCAGAGGCATGACACCACAGTTATGTGTCGGCATGGGCTGATTAGTAATTAATCCATCGAGATGTCTTATTTAAGGGGAAAGAGTGGGCGACTTTAGGTGGGATGGTCCTGAAGAAAGAACCAGATGCCGTTTACACCCCAATTATAGAAACCCCCACGGTTTATGGGCCCGTGGCAAGAAGAGGGGTACCTTTCACAAGGGTTGATGGTTTCACGTGAGTTGGGGAGACTTGAGATAACCATTTGGAGGTGATATGCGTGTGACGTCGAGCAAGTTTAATAAGTGAATGGGGTATGTACGATAAAGGATTTGATGTGCTATATCAGATTAAACAACTGTATTGGTCCTTGATAGGCATGTTGTTGAGCAGTAATGTGGTTTTATAATAGAATGTCTAGTTACATTAAGTTCATGTGTTGGTGGATATTCATGTGGTAATACAGTTATGTACTATTATACATATATGTACTGTACAATTATGGGGAAAATAATATTATGCACGAATTACATAGGGCTAGGTGAAATTTCAAGGAATAGTTTAAGTAGAATATCAGCTTTGGGTGTTGATGGTGGAACTTGAGTTTCTTCCTTGAGTCTTTGGGGGATGGTTGCTCCCCTTTTCTGGTTTACAAGACCAGTGTAATTCATATACTACATAGACCTTCATTTTAGGAGATGGTTTTCTACAATGCTTGTGATGGGTATCAGAACTAGGATGAGAAGGAAATATAGGATGGATGCTAGTTGGCCGATGATAATAAATGGGTGTTCAACAGGTTGTCCGCCGATTCAGGTTAGTGTTAGTAGGTCTGCCACTAAGAGCCAGAATATACATTGGCTAAGTGGTCGGAATATTATGCTTCGTTGTTTTGATGTGTGTAGAAGTGGTATAAGAATTAGGATTAGAATAGATAGGACTAGGGCTAGTACTCCTCCAAGTTTGTTGGGGATGGATCGTAGGATGGCATACGCGAATAGGAAATATCACTCTGGTTTAATGTGGGGAGGGGTATTTAGTGGGTTGGCTGGGATGTAGTTATCTGGGTCTCCTAGGAGGTCGGGGGAGAATAGGACTAGTATTAGGAGTGCCAGGATTATGACTAGTGCGCCAAGTATGTCTTTGATTGTGTAGTAGGGGTGGAATGGAATTATGTCTGAGTCTGATGGGACTCCTGTTGGGTTGTTTGATCCAGTTTCGTGGAGAAAGAGGAGGTGGACTAGGACTAGGGCGGAGATGATGAATGGGAGGAGAAAGTGGAAAGCGAAAAATCGTGTTAGGGTAGCTTTGTCTACTGAGAATCCTCCTCAGATTCATTCTACTAGGTTTGTGCCGATATAGGGGATTGCTGAGAGCAGGTTGGTGATGACTGTTGCTCCTCAGAATGATATTTGGCCTCATGGGAGAACATATCCTATGAAGGCTGTTGCTATTACAGCAAATAGGAGGATAACACCTACGTTTCATGTTTCTTTATACATGTAAGATCCGTAATACAGGCCTCGGCCTACATGTAGGAATAGACAGATGAAAAATATGGATGCTCCGTTGGCATGTAAGTAACGTAGGATTCAGCCGTAGTTTACGTCTCGGCAGATGTGGGTCACGGATTGGAAGGCGGTCGTTGTGTCCGAAGTGTAGTGTATGGCCAGGAATAGTCCCGTTAGGATTTGGATGGCTAGGCAGATGCCTAGAAGTGAGCCGAAGTTTCATCACGAAGAGATATTTGATGGGGCGGGCAGGTCGATTAGTGAGTCGTTGATAATTTTGAATAATGGGTGTGATTTTCGGATGTTTGTCATTGTGGTTCTTGTAGTTGAAATACAACGGTGGTTTTTCATGCCATTAGTCATGGTTAGAGTCCATGTGGGAATAATGATGACATATCTTGTATTTATTTTAAGTACTGTGTTTGTAATTGGTTTTGTGGGATTTTCTTCTAAGCCTTCTCCGGTTTACGGGGGAGTTGGGTTAATTATTAGTGGTGGGGTGGGGTGTGGTATTGTTATAAATTTTAGTGGTTCGTTTCTTGGTTTAATAGTGTTTCTGATTTATTTGGGGGGAATAATGGTGGTTTTTGGTTATACAGCGGCTATAGCCACGGAGTTATACCCTGAGGTGTGGATTTCGAACAAGGTTGTTCTTGGGGCATTTGTGTCTGGATTACTTATGGAAATGTTGTTGGTTCTGTACGTGCTGAAAGAGGGGAGTGCCGGGTTTATGTTTGAATTTAGTAGTTTGGGTGATTGAGTTATTTATGATGTTGAAGATTCTGGATTTTTTAGCAAAGAGGCTGTTGGAATTTCTTCTTTATACAGTTATGGGGTGTGGTTGGTGGTTGTCACTGGGTGGTCTTTGCTTATTGCGGTTGTTGTTATTATGGAGGTTACTCGTGGCGGTTAAATGTAGTTTGTTATGATTAGGCTCAGGGTGAGTGTAATTAGGAAAGATAGGAAATATAATTTAATTTGACCTTTTTGACTTGAGATTAATGTTGAAGTTTTTGCTTGGAAAAAAGAAATAGACTTTGGTAGTACACTTTCTAGTCAGATTATATCTAGAAGTATTGAGGCCACTTTTTGGCTTATGAGTAGATTTACGAGTGGTTGGAGTCGGTGTATAATTGTTGGGAAGTAGCCTAAGAGGTTGGAGAATTTTAAGGAGTTACTTTGGCTGTTTAGTTTTAGGTTTTGTGTGGCTATATTTAGTTCTAGGGCTACTGTAAATCCTAGTAGGGTTACAAATAGGGCCGTTATTTTGAGGTACATAGGTATTGTTATTTGGGGAATGGTGGTTGGGGTGATGTTGTTGGAGATAATGAAGCCGGCGAAAATACTTCCTACTAGTAGGCGTTTGATGGGATTAATTAATAGAGGATTGTTTTCGTTAATTAGGATAAGTGTTGGGTATCGTGGTTGTCCTAGTAGAGCAAAATAAATAATTCGGGTGCTATATACGGCTGTGAGAGAGGTTGCGATGAGGGTGAGTATTAGGGCTCAGGCGTTGGTGTACGATGTGTTGGCGGCTTCGATAATTAGGTCTTTTGAATAGAATCCTGTGAGAAAGGGTATTCCTGTGAGGGCCAAACTTCCGGTGATTAATGCCGTTGTAGTAAATGGTATGGTTTTGTATAGGCCTCCTATTTTTCGGATGTCTTGCTCATCATTGAGGCTGTGGATAATGGAGCCTGAGCATAGAAATAGCATTGCTTTGAAGAATGCGTGGGTGCAGATGTGCAGGAATGCTAGATGGGGTTGGTTGATACCAACTGTTACTATTATGAGGCCCAGTTGGCTGGAAGTAGAGAAGGCTACGATTTTTTTGATGTCATTTTGGGTTAGGGCACAGATTGCTGTAAATAGCGTGGTGATCGCTCCTAGGCATAGTATTGCAGTTTGGATAGTCTTGTTATTTTCTGTCAGTGGGTAGAAGCGGATTAATAGGAAGATACCCGCTACTACTATGGTACTTGAGTGTAGTAGGGCTGATACAGGCGTTGGCCCTTCTATGGCAGATGGAAGTCATGGGTGAAGTCCAAATTGGGCTGATTTGCCTGTTGCTGCTAGTAACAGTCCGGCAAGTGGGAGGTTAGTGTTGGTGGGGTTTAGGGCAAAGATTTGTTGAAGCTCTCAGGTGTTGAGATTTAATAAAAATCATGCTATCGCTACGAGAAAGCCAATATCCCCAATTCGGTTATATAGGATTGCTTGTAGCGCCGCTGTATTAGCATCGGTTCGTCCATATCATCAGCCGATGAGTAGGAATGACATGATTCCTACTCCCTCTCAGCCGATAAAGAGTTGAAATAAATTGTTGGCTGTCACTAGGATTATTATTGTAATTAGAAACATTAGCAGGTACTTGAAGAATCGGTTGATGTAGGGGTCTGAGTGTATGTATCATATTGAGAATTCTATGATAGATCATGTGACGAATAGTGCTACAGGCATGAAGATTATTGAGAAATAGTCTAGTTTGAAACTAAGGCTTAGTTTTATAGTTTGGATGGTTATTCAGTGTCAGTTTGATACTATTGTTTCTTGACCTGATTGGATAAAAATTATCATTGGGATTAGGCTCATTATGAATGAGTATGAGACTATAGTTTTTACGTAATTTGGATATAATTTGTTGGAGTAGAAGTTGGAATTTGATAATACGATTGGTGCCGTTAGAATTAGTATGGATAGTAGTATAGAGGAAGTGAATAAGTTTATTACTTTTATTTGGAGTTGCACCAATTTTTTGGTTCCTAAGACCAATGGATAACTACTATCCTTTAAAAGTAGAAAAAGCCATGTTTTTATACATGGTGGCATGAGTTAGCAGTTCTTGCATACTTTTTCGGTAGATAAGAGTTGTTAGTCTCTATGTCTAGATTCACAATCTAGCGTTTTATTTAAACTATATCTGCAGTATAGGGTTCCCAAAATGATCTTAGGGTTGATTGATAGTAGGAGTAGGGGTAGGAGATGCATGGCTATGAGGGTGTTTTCTCGGGTGTAAGATGGTGGGATGTTATTGATGTGATAGGTCTGTTTGCCTCGTTGTGTTATAATTAGTATGTACAGGGAGTAGAGGGCGGTGATAACAATGTTGATTCCTATTAGGATGATGGATATTGAGGATCATGAAAATGTTGATATAACTACGAATAATTCTCCGATTAGGTTAATTGAGGGTGGTAGAGCTAGGTTCGTTAGGCTGGCTAGTAGTCATCAAGCGGCTATAAGTGGGAGAACGGTTTGAAGTCCGCGAGCCAGGATTATTGTTCGGCTGTGGATTCGCTCGTAGTTTGAGTTGGCTAGGCAGAATAGTATAGATGAGGTCAGTCCGTGTGCAATCATAAGGGCTGTTGCTCCTATGTAGCTTCAAGGGGTCTGAATTAGGACGGCTACGATTACTAGTGCTATGTGGCTTACGGATGAGTATGCGATTAATGATTTTAGGTCTGTTTGGCGCAAACAAATTGAGCTTGTTATAATCATGCCTCAGAGGGATAGTATTAGGAACGGGTAGGCTATGAAGCTAGTTGTTGGGTTTAGTACGGTAGTAATTCGTAATATACCGTAGCCTCCTAATTTTAGTAATACGGCTGCAAGGACCATAGAGCCGGCGATTGGGGCCTCTACGTGTGCTTTTGGTAGTCATAGGTGCAGGCCGTACAGGGGTATTTTCACTATAAAAGCTATTATGCATGCTAGTCATAGAAAGGAATTACCTCAGGAGTTTGTTAGTGGTTCTGATCAGTATTGGGTGAGTAAAATGTTTAGGGATCCTGTGATGTTTTGCATATAAATTAATGCAACCAGCAGGGGGAGTGACCCTACTAATGTGTAGAATAGGAAGTACAGTCCTGCGTTTAGTCGTTCTGTTTGGGCTCCTCATCGTGTGATAATGATCAGTGTTGGTACTAGGGTTGCTTCGAATAGGATGTAGAAGAGGATCAGTTCTGTGGCTGTGAATGTTATGATGAGAAAAATTTGTAGCGAGATTAACATTGTAATATATAGTTTTTTTCGTGTGTAGGTTTCTTTAGTCAGGTGGAATTGGCTTGCGATAATTATTAGTGGAAGTAGTCATATGGTTAGTATCAGTAGCGGGGTCGATAGGGAGTCAGAGAAGTATATGAGGGATAGGTTTAGGCTGTTGTCGTTGAATTGGTTTAGTAGCGGAAGGCTAAGTAGAGTAATAATTAGACTGTGAGCTGTAGTATTAATTCAGATTATGTTGTTTTTTGATAGTCAGGTTAGAGGGATTAGTATAATTGTTGGTATAATAATTTTTAGCATTGTAGGAGGTTCAGGTTTTGTACGTAGTCTACGCCATATGTGTTTGAGACCATTACTAATAGGGACAGTCCAAGGGCAGCCTCGCAGGCTGCAAAAACTAATAGGATAATAGGAATTATGCTGGCTAGTACCAAGTTGGAGTTAAGAATTGTTAAGGATATAGTTACAAATAGGGATAATATTATGCCTTCTAAGCATAGGAGTGAGGATATTAGGTGGGATCGATATATTAGTAGGCCTAGTAGTGATACTGTAAATGCTAGTGCCATATTTATATATGTTAGGGCCATTTGATAATTATGATTGTAAACATAATCTAATGAGTCGAAATCATTTGTTTTTATTAAACTAATTATCAGTTATTCGGCCCATTCTAGTCCTTTATTGAATCATTCGTAGGCAAGACTGATGGCTAGTAAGGAGATTAAAGTAAGTGACATGGTGAGTATAATTGTTAGGTTGTTTGTTTGGATGGCTCATGGGAGTGGCAAGAGTAGGGCAATTTCTAGATCGAATAGAAGGAATGTAATTGCTACTAGGAAGAATTTTATTGAGAAGGGGAGGCGGGCGGATCCTATTGGGTCGAAGCCGCATTCGTATGGGCTTGATTTTTCGGCGTACGTGTTTATTTGTGGTATTCAGAATGCGATTAGCACTAGTAGTGATGCCAGTAGAGTGTTGGTGAGGAGTGTTACTATTAGGTTAATTACTCTTTTTCGGATTGTACCGAAGCTAATTGATTGGAAGTCAATTGTACTATTTATACTAAAAGGGTAGGAACCTCATCAATAGATGGAGACGTACAGGAATAGTCATACAACGTCTACGAAATGTCAGTATCAAGCAGCGGCCTCGAATCCGAAATGGTGTTTTGAGGTGAAGTGGAATTTTAATTGTCGTACGAAGCAGACGAATAGAAATGTTGATCCAATAATTACATGGAGGCCGTGGAATCCGGTAGCTACGAAGAATGTTGATCCATATACTCCATCCGCGATTGTGAACGGTGCTTCGTAGTATTCCGAGGCTTGAAGTAGAGTGAAATAGCCGCCTAGGAGGATTGTAGTGAGTAAGGCATGTAGTATGGGCTTGCGGTTGCCTTCTATTAGGCTGTGATGCGCTCAGGTGATTGATACGCCTGAGGCTAGAAGGACTGATGTATTTAGAAGTGGGACTTCTAGCGGATTTAGGGGGTGAATGCCTGTGGGTGGTCAACATCCCCCTAGTTCTGGGGTAGGGGCCAGGCTGGAGTGGTAAAAGGCTCAGAAAAACCCAATAAAAAAGAATACTTCAGAAACGATGAACAAGATTATTCCGTAGCGTAGGCCTTTCTGGACGATAGGCGTGTGATGTCCTTGGAAAGTACTCTCTCGTACGATATCTCGTCATCATTGATATATGGTTAATAGATTAGTTAATAGACCTAATAATAGGATAGAGGGCGTGTTGAAGTGGAATCATATCGCTAGTCCGGATGTCAGTAGTAGGGCCGATAGGGCTCCTGTTAGGGGTCATGGGCTTGGGTTTACTATGTGGTACGCGTGTGTTTGGTGGGTCATTAGGTGTTATCATGTAAATATAGACTTACTAGCAGTGTAAATACGTAGGCTTGAATTAGGGCTACTGCGAATTCAAGAATTGTTAATAGGATTAAGATAACGAATGTGATGAGAGCCGTTATTGTGCTAATACTTATTAGGGCTAGGGTAGCCCCTCCGATGAGGTGAATTAGTAGATGTCCGGCTGTAATGTTTGCGGTTAATCGTACTGCCAGGGCTATTGGTTGAATAAATAGGCTGATGGTTTCGATAATGATAAGCATGGGGATTAAGGGGATGGGAGTTCCTTGGGGGAGGAAGTGGGCTAGGGATGCTTTTGTTTTGTGGCGAAATCCTAGGGCCACTGTTCCCGCTCACAGGGGAATTGCCATTCCTAGGTTTATTGATAGTTGAGTTGTTGGTGTGAAGGAATGTGGTAGTAAGCCTAGCAGGTTTGTTGATCCGATAAATAGGATGAGTGACATAAGTATTAGTGACCATTTTTGTCCTGTCTGGTTGTGGATTGCTATTATTTGTTTTGATGTTAGGTGGATAATTCATTGTTGAATTGCAACTAGGCGGTTGTTGATTAGTCGGTTAGTTGATGGGAATAACATGCTTGGGAACATAATGATTAGTGTAACAATGGGAAGGCCCATTATTGTAGGGGTAATGAAAGAGGAGAATAAATTTTCGTTCATTTGTCTTCTCATGGGGTTGAGTGTTTTGTTGATTCTGCAATGGTGGGTTCTGGGTTTTGGTGATATAGATGTTTTGAGATTTTTAGTTGTATAATAATGTATAATGTTAGGATTATGGACAGAATGGTAATAAATCATGTGGATGTGTCGAGTTGTGGCATTTCATTAAGGGGAGATTAGTACTTCCAGTCTTTAACTTAAAAGGTTAACGCTTTAAAATAAGCTTCTTAATGATTTTATAGTATGGACGAGGATCATTTTTCGAAATATTTTAGGGGGACTAATTCAAGGACAATTGGCATGAAGCTGTGATTTGATCCGCAGATCTCGGAGCATTGACCGTAATATAGACCTGGCCGCGTAGATAGCAGAGTTGTTTGGTTTAGGCGTCCTGGGATTGCGTCTGTTTTCAGGCCTAGGGATGGGACGGCTCATGAGTGTAATACGTCCTCAGATGAGATCAGCATTCGAATGGTTAGTTCCATGGGTAGAACTACTCGGTTGTCAACTTCTAGAAGTCGTAGTTCTCCTGGTTTTAAGTCTTGCGTTGGGACCATGTAGGAGTCGAAGGTTAAGTCTTCATAGTCTGTATATTCATAGCTTCAGTATCACTGGTGGCCCATGGTTTTTACAGTTAAGTAGGGGTTGTTGATTTCGTCTATTATATAGAGAATTCGAAGGGAGGGGAGTGCAATTATAATTAGAATAATAGCTGGGAGAATAGTCCAGATGGTTTCTACTTCTTGCGCATCTATGGTGCTTGTATGGGTTAAGGTAGTCGTTAGCATTACTGAAATCAGGTACAGTACAAGAGAGCTGATTAGGAAGACGATTATTAGTGCGTGGTCGTGGAAGTGTAGGAGTTCTTCTATGATAGGGGAGGTTGCATCTTGGAAACCTAGTTGAAAAGGGTATGCCATAGAGATATATAGGGGTTTAACCTATAACTTAACTTTGACAAAGTTATGTAAATTTTACTAATATCTCTCCAGTGGAGAAAGACATAGTGGTTATGAGGTTGGCTTGAAACCAATTTTTGGGGGTTCGAATCCTTCCTTTCTTATTTAGGATTAACGTATGTAGGTTCTTCAAACGTGTGATATGGTGGGGGACATCCGTGTAGTCATTCTAGGTTTGTAGTAGTTAATTCTACGGTTGATACTTCTCGTTTTGAGGCAAAGGCTTCTCAGATCATGAATACCATGAGGATCACTGCAGTTAGTGAAATAAATGAGCCTATGGAAGATACTGTGTTTCAAGTGGTATACGCGTCTGGGTAGTCTGAGTAGCGTCGTGGTATACCTGATAGACCTAGGAAGTGTTGGGGAAAGAAGGTTATATTTACACCTACAAATATAATCAGGAAGTGAATTTTTGCTCAGGTCTCGTTTAGAGTGTATCCTGAAAATAATGGGAATCAGTGGACAAATCCGCCCATGATGGCGAATACAGCCCCTATGGATAAGACATAATGGAAATGTGCTACGACATAGTATGTGTCGTGAAGTACAATGTCGAGTGAGGAGTTGGCTAGGACAATGCCAGTTAGGCCTCCTACTGTGAATAGAAAGATGAAGCCGAGTGCTCATAACATTGCTGGAGATCATTTAATATTACCTCCGTGCAGAGTAGCTAGCCAGCTAAACACCTTTACTCCTGTAGGAATAGCGATAATTATGGTCGCGGAGGTAAAGTATGCTCGTGTGTCGACGTCCATACCCACTGTAAATATGTGGTGGGCTCATACGATAAAGCCGAGGAATCCAATTGATATTATGGCTCATACCATACCTATATATCCGAATGGCTCTTTTTTGCCAGAATAGTAGGTAACAATATGTGAGATTATTCCGAAGCCTGGTAAGATGAGAATATATACTTCCGGATGGCCGAAAAATCAGAATAGGTGTTGGTATAGAATTGGGTCTCCCCCTCCTGCAGGGTCGAAAAAGGTGGTATTTAGGTTACGATCTGTTAGCAGTATCGTAATTCCGGCGGCTAACACTGGTAGAGATAGGAGGAGTAAGACGGCCGTGATTAAGACAGATCAAACGAACAATGGGGTTTGATACTGGGATAGAGCCGGGGGTTTTATATTGATAATAGTTGTAATAAAATTAATGGCACCCAGGATTGATGAGATACCAGCCAAGTGAAGTGAGAAAATTGCCAGATCTACTGAGGCTCCGGCATGTGCTAGATTACCGGCTAAAGGTGGATATACTGTTCACCCTGTTCCAGCACCGGCCTCTACTGTTGATGAGGCTAGCAAAAGTAGGAACGATGGAGGCAGAAGTCAGAAGCTCATGTTATTTATTCGGGGGAATGCCATATCCGGGGCTCCGATCATTAGTGGCACAAGCCAGTTTCCGAAGCCTCCAATTATAATTGGTATAACCATAAAGAAGATTATTACGAATGCGTGGGCTGTTACGATTACGTTGTAAATTTGGTCGTCGCCCAGTAGAGTTCCTGGTTGGCCCAGTTCTGCCCGGATTAGTAGGCTGAGGGCCGTTCCGACTATGCCAGCTCAGGCGCCGAATAGTAAATACAAAGTACCAATATCTTTGTGGTTGGTTGAAAAGAGTCAACGATTTATGAACATAGGTAAGATGGCTGAGTAGGCATTAGACTGTAAATCTAAAGACAGAGGTGCAAGTCCTCTTTTTACCAAGCCTCGTAGTGTTATGTAACACGTTGAATTGCAAATTCGAAGAAGCAGCTTTAATCCTGCCGGGGCTTCTCCCGCCTTTTTTTTGTTTCGAGGCGGGAGAAGTTAGATTGAAGCCAGTTGATTAGGGTATTTAGCTGTTAACTAAATTTTCGTGGGGTTGGAGCCCACCAATCTAGTAAGGGCTTAGCTTAATTAAAGTAGTTGATTTGCATTCAATTGATGTAAGATATAGTCTTGCAGTCCTTATAGTCAGGAGTTAAACGTATTGCATTTACTTAGGGCTTTGAAGGCTCTTGGTCTGTATTTAACCTAAACTCCTATTCTAGTAGTGCTAGTATGGGGGATAGTGGTAGAATTAGGGTGGACAGGATGATTAGGGGTGACAGGTGGGTTGTTGATTTGGTGTAATTGAATTGTCATTTTATTTTCATATTGTTTGTTGATGGGAATATTGTTAGTGATGTTGAGTATGTGAGGCGTATGTAAAAGTATAGGTTTAACAGTGCTATGACGGCCATCGTGGTTGGTATAATTACGCTGTCATTTTTTGTTAATTCTTGAATGATCATTCATTTTGGCATGAATCCGGATAGTGGGGGTAGGCCTCCTAGTGACAGTATAGTGAGTAGGATGGCTGTGGTGAGTAGGGGTATTTTGTTTCATGTGTGGGATAGAGATAGTGTTGTTGTTGTGGAGGTTAGCATGAACATCATGAATGTTGTGGTTGTCAGTAAAATGTAGATTGTCAGGTTTAGTAATGTTATTGTTGGATTATATGTTAAGATGGCTGTTATTCATCCTATGTGGGCGATGGATGAGTAGGCTATAATTTTTCGTAGTTGGGTTTGGTTCAGGCCTCCTCAGCCTCCGATGGCGATAGATAAAATTGATAGTACTATAAGAAGGTCCAGGTTGATTGTTGGTGAGATTTGGTAGAGAATGGATATTGGGGCTAGTTTTTGTCAGGTCAGGAGGATAAGGCCTGATGGTAGGGAGATGCCCTGAGTGACTTCCGGCACTCAGAAATGGAAGGGGGATAGTCCAAGTTTTATAGCCATGGCTAATGTTATGATGGTTGACGCTGTTGGGCTGAGTGGTTTTGTGATGGCCCATTGGCCTGAGTATACTAGGTTTACGGTTACGGCTAACATTAAGAGTATTGACGCGGTTGCTTGTGTTAGGAAATATTTAGTTGATGCTTCTATGGATCGGGGGTTATATTTTTTTATTAGGATCGGGATAACAGCTAGCATGTTTATTTCAAATCCAATTCACGCTATGAGTCAGTGGGAGCTTGTCGCCACAATTGCTGTCCCTAGTATAACGGTTGATATAATTATGGTAAAGACTAGGGGGTTTATTAGTACGGGAAGGATGTGAACCAACATTTTCGGGGTATGGGCCCGATAGCTTATTTAGCTGACCTTACTTAGGATATGGTGTAATATGGTAGCACTAAGATTTTTGAATTCTTTGGAGTAGGTTCGAGTCCTATTATCCTAGAAATAAGAGGGCTTTCACCTCTATTATTTACTCTATCAAAGTAACTCTTTTGTCAGACATATTTCTTATGTTTGTGGTGGAATACCTGCTATGGTAATTGGTATAGCTACGTGTCATATGCATAAGGCTAGCGTGAGGGGTAGAAAATTTTTTCATAATAGGTGCATTAGTTGGTCGTATCGGAATCGTGGGTAGGATGCTCGGATCCATAAGAAAAATACTGTTAGCAACAGGGTTTTGATGATCAGGTTAATGGTATAAAGTTCTGGTATTAGGGGGTTGTGGAATGCCCCTGTGAATAGGATGGCCGTTAGGGTATTTATTATGATGATGTTGGCATATTCTGCTATGAAGAAGAGGGCAAATGGTCCTCCTGCGTATTCTACATTGAATCCGGAGACTAGTTCTGATTCTCCTTCGGTTAGGTCAAATGGGGCTCGATTTGTTTCGGCTAATGTGGAGATGAATCATATTATGGCTAGTGGTCATGAGGATAATATGAGTCATGTGTGCTCTTGGGTAATAATTAGTGTAGATAATGAGAATGACCCGCTTAGGAGCAGTACGGACAGAAGAATAATGGCTAATGTGACTTCATAGGAGATTGTCTGTGCTACTGCTCGCATTGCCCCGATTAGTGCGTATTTTGAGTTTGAGGCTCAGCCGGATCATAGGATGGAATATACGGCTAAGCTGGATATTGCTAGTATGAATAATACGGCCAGATTTATGTTGATTAGTGGGTGGGGTATCGGCAGCGGGATTCATATTGTTAGAGCCAGAGTTAGGGCTAGGATTGGTGCGATGATGAATATGGATGGGGAGGAGGTGAGGGGACGTAGTGGTTCTTTGATGAATAGTTTTAGAGCGTCGGCTATGGGTTGGAGTAGTCCATAGGGGCCTACCACGTTGGGTCCTTTGCGGAGTTGCATATATCCTAGTACTTTTCGTTCGATGAGGGTTAGAAAAGCCACGGCCAGTAGAATGGGGACAATTATTGTTAAGAGGTTAACTATGAACATACTGTTAGGAAGAGGAGTTGAACCTCTGATTATAAAAGCTTAAGTTTTATGCAATTGCCGGGCTCTGCCATCCTAACGTGTACCCTGTTTTGGGGTTTAGTTGTGTTGTTGCTATTAGATTGAGATTGTGTCATCTATTGGCTTTGAGGGCGCTTATGTTAAGTAGGCCCTGTTTCTCTTATCCTTTCGTACTGGGAGAAACACAAAATAGATAGAAACCGACCTGGATTACTCCGGTCTGAACTCAGATCACGTAGGACTTTAATCGTTGAACAAACGAACCATTAATAGCGGCTGCACCATTGGGATGTCCTGATCCAACATCGAGGTCGTAAACCCTATTATCGATATGGACTCTCAAATAGGATTGCGCTGTTATCCCTAGGGTAACTTGTTCCGTTGATCAATTTTTTGGATCAATAAATGACTGTATCCGTTGACTTGTTGGTCTAAGTTTTTGTCTCTCGGAAGTTGTTTTGTATTCCGAGGTCACCCCAACCTAAATTGTTAGCCCATTAAAAAGTTTCTTGTTCCCCTTAGGAGTATGGGTTGTTTATTTATTGGGCTAATTAATTAAAGCTCCATAGGGTCTTCTCGTCTTATTTACATATTCCCGCCTCTTCACGGGAGGGTCAATTTCACTGATTGGAAGTAAGAGACAGTAAAACCCTCGTGTGGCCGTTCATACAAGTCCCTATTTAGAGAACAAATGATTATGCTACCTTTGCACGGTCAGGATACCGCGGCCGTTTAACAGATGTCACTGGGCAGGCAGTGCCTCTAATAGTTGTTATGCTAGAGGTGATGTTTTTGGTAAACAGGCGGGGTTTGTGTTTGCCGAGTTCCTTTTACTTCTTTTAATCTTTCCCTTGGGTGCACTCCTGTGTTGGGTTAACAGTTGGTTCAATAAATTTTTTACTTGTGGTGTTGGATTTGTTCTGTTGTTAACTATCAGTGGATTATCCGTTCTGATATAAGCTTGTGCAGGGAGAAGCTAGTTCTTGTTACTCATATTAACAGTATTTCCTCTATTTTATAATAGAGTGGTCCAGTGGTCAGGCTAGGGGTTCGCATACAATTTTTGGATTAAGGTTTGGTTCGGTTGTTGAGCTTGAACGCTTTCTTAATTGGTGGCTGCTTTTAGGCCAACTATGAATTTTTGTGGTGCTTACCCTCTAGTCAAGGTTGTATCCTGTTTCTAAGAGGCTGTACCCTCTTAGATTATATTTTAAGTCTGCATTTGAATTGTGATTTTTTTAGGCATGGCTTAAAGTTGAACTAATATTCTATCCTGGACAACCAGCTATCACCAGGCTCGGTAGGCTTTTCACCACTACCTAAAAGTCTTCTCACTATTTTGCTACATAGACGAGTTGGCTCTTTTGCTGCTCTTAGGTAGCTCGTCTGGTTTCGGGTTGTTCGGCTTAAGTTCTCTTCGTCGAGTGATTCTGGTTAAATCATTATGCAAAAGGTACAAGGGGTAAACTTTGCTGTTTTTTACTTTTAATTTGTCTTTCATCGTTCCCTTGCGGTACTTTTTCTATAGCGCCAGATCAAAATTTCTATCTCCTATACTTTAGTTAGGGTAAATGTTTTGTTTTATTTTATGTTATTAGTTGAGTTTATATTTGCATGGGCTAGCATTTGTTCAAAGTGGCCACTCTTGTATGGAATCTTCTGGGTGTAGGCCAGGCGCTTTGCATAAGCTACACTTTGATTTGTCCAAGCGCACCTTCCAGTACGCTTACCTTGTTACGACTTATCTCCTCTCATGTGTGTGTACATTTATTAATAGGATTGGGCATTGTATCTTTATACTTGAGGAGGGTGACGGGCGGTGTGTGCGTGCTTCATGGCCTGATTCAACTAAGCTCTCTGTTCTTAATTTACTACTAAATCCTCCTTCTATTTCCGGTTTCACGAAAATTTTCGTCGATGTTCTATACTAGAAAATGTAGCCCATTTCTTTCCAACTCATAGGCTACACCTTGACCTAACGTTTTTATGTTTTATGATTTTGCTTACTTTGTTTCCTTTTTAGGGTTTGCTGAAGATGGCGGTATATAGGCTGTATTAGCAAGAGTTGGTGAGGTTTATCGGGGTTTATCGATTACAGAACAGGCTCCTCTAGAGGGATATAAAGCACCGCCAAGTCCTTTGAGTTTTAAGCTGTTGCTAGTAGTACTCTGGCGAGTAGCATCGTTATTTAGCTGCTTAGGTTTAGGGCTAAGCATAGTGGGGTATCTAATCCCAGTTTGTGTCTTAGCTATCGTGTAGTCAGATCGTTTAAAGTCACCTTCGTGGTTTATTTTTGTCTGGGCTAAAGCTTTCTACAGCATAGCCCAAGATTTAACTTTATTGTGTGGGTAATCTCCTTAACACGTTTTACGCCGTATGTCTATTAACTTGGGTTAATCGTATGACCGCGGTGGCTGGCACGAAATTTACCAACCCTGCAGGCTAGTATGGCTTAGTCGAACTTTCGTTCATGGCTTAATTTTTGTCACTGCTGTATCCCGTGGGGGTGTGGCTAGGCAAGGCGTCTTTAGCTACTGTATAGTGTGCTTGATACCCGCTCCTCTTTATCGTTGGTGATTAAGAGGGCATCTTCACCGGGGTGCTGATACTTGCATGTGTAATCCTACTGATGGCTAATAGAAGGGCTAGGACCAAACCTTTATGTTTATGGAGTAGTGCGTACTCATCTAGGCATTTTCAGTGCCTTGCTTTGTAATTAAGCTACATTAAC